GTCTCTTCTAAGCTCAACTTAGCCATTCGATATGACATTTATGCGGGGGTCAACCGATTCGATTCGAATTTTTTTAGCCTTCAAATGTCCTACCCGAGCTTACCGCTTGGGCTTCAGTGATATGGGAGAAACCAAGAATGATCGGAGAGAACATTCCAATTCGATCCCTAGAGGCTTATTTAAATACTATCAATTCTGTGAGAACTATGCGACCCAGCTTCTAAAAAGAGACTTGCGAAGGGGAACTGGCTGTACTACTGCCCAAACGACAATCGGGCTAGTAGGTGTGATCGACAGGGCAAGGAAAGTCATTAGTACCAGTAGTCGGAAAGCAGGCTTTGTTGAAAGCAAGGCAGGAAAGGCAGATCTGTTCCCAGCTGTTAGTGGTCAGGCAAGGCGAGAGGATTCAGGTGGCTTAGTGCAAAAGCTTGAAAAGGATTAAAGGTACTCATGAAAGATTGTTGGCATGATCTTTTTGACTTAGTAGAGCGCCTGGGCGCCCGGTCGTGGCAGAGGACTGTGGAATGTCCTCGATTGTTAATTGGACTCCTAAACAAAGTGAAGTTGGCAATCTTTGGTGCTTTGACGAAGGAAGCCTTTAAGTGATAGGGGGGCCGGCTTGCGTTCCGGCGTGCTGACTAAAACTAAAAAAATAGTCGTTTTTCCACAAGAAACAAAAAAATGAAAGAAGAGTTCACCATTCGATCGATTAGCCTAGTAGTTGAAAGGAGACCTAATGAGTGATATCAATCCCTAGTGTCATCTCCGAATACTGGGCATCCTCAAAACAGGTTACCGGCGTGGGTCCAGTTTCCGTGTCCTTTGGTTCCAATTCCCAAGATGGATGATTCCAATAGTTAATACGAGCAGAAACTAGTGACTAGGCTTCGAATGAACGAATGAAAGAAAGTCGAAATATAAATAGATCCATCTGCGATAGGGGGAAGCCCCGATAGAAGAGAGAACGGTCTGCTTAAGATAGGCAATTCACGTTAGAAGATGCCTTGAATAGTCACAATCAAAAAAACGAGAGAACATTTACAGTGTTGACTGTATGAGATCGATGGAGAGTAGGTAAGATCAGGGGAAGTCAGAGACCGAAGATAAGGAAAAAGGGACGTTCGGTAGCGCTTGTTATGAGTTTGAGAGAGGACGAGCTAACTTCCTAATATGAGAGGTACGGGAGACCCACTAATGGACTATGAGGCGGGCAGGGTGGATAGTTGACTTCTCCCTGACTGGTGATTGCGCATACATATGAGAAGCCTGTTGCCGCCGACCTGCTTTCGGTTACTTCCTTGAGTGCCGAACCAGTAGACCAATAATCCATGTTCCTAGTGGGCCAAGTGGAAGCAATCAACAGGCTATTCAATAGTTTCTGGAATTCCAAGGGAACACAGCGCTTACTCTCAATAAGCCCCAGTTCAACGATCAATAGTAGTTTCAACCGGTGGAAAGGCAACTTCAAAGTCAGAGTCAGAAACCGCAGGAGCAGCTTTCCCATCCCTAGTAGTATCCGCTGTCCCCATACCATTTCGAAGCCCCAGTAGCACCTGCTATTGGATAATCAACCTCTCTTGCCACGGCTGTAGGAACGGAAAGAAGAACCGTACCGTCCAACCCAGCCTGCCTTGTATATCGATCGGAAAGAAGCAGCTGCAAATGCTATCAGTGGTTCTTCCTTCCTATCCCATCCATCTATAAGAGTTGCTGGATTCGCCTCCATCTCTAATAGGACTGGACTAAGTTCGGGCAGATCGGAGTCTCATTTCAATGAGTTTTGGCCCACCCACCTCGTGAGAGGAGGGAGAAGTTCCCAGCTATAGTCACTGCCATGCCCCCTTAACAAAAGCCTCGTCTTGAGATCAGATGCCCTTGCTCGACTAGTAGCAGGCATCGCCTTCCTAGCATCTTTTTGATAATTCAACATCCAGTATGTTGACTCCTACTCCCACCTCGAACGAGGAAGAGATCTAAGGCATCTTGAAGAAAGTCAAGCAGGAATAGATGGCCGCTCTAACTAATCTCTCTACTTTGCTATCACAGGAGTGCTTTCATTCCCTGCCACCCGCTTCGTTTAACTGGCTATTCCTTATCGGCATCTCAAGACAAAATCTTTCATGATCCATCCCGGAATTGGATAGAGAATAGTTGGGATATTCAACTGGGAGGGAGAGGTGGGGGTGACATCAGAAGTAGGATCGTCGAACGGATAGCAGCATCGCATTGAGAATTGACTCGTCGGATTAACCACCTTCACGCACGAAATGAAGATCCCTTCCACTCACCACTTTTGTCGAAGGATAGAACAAAGCATCTGATCTCTACTCTTTTTCCCCCTGAGATGGAATTGGCCAATGAGCAACCAACCTACCTTATCTAAGGGGCGAGTGGATAATCGATCACTTCCATAACACCCTGCGCGCCACCCATGTGCCTTTCCCTTATCGGCCTTCTTAGTGAAGGAAAGAAGGAGGTGGAGATGCGGAGAGGGATGTTATTGGGGCTCTGGCAGCCGATGAAGATCGTCCTGGCTCAGCGTCGGTTGAAGCATCAATGTAACACTCAAGCCGAAACCCAGGTGTTTACGATACGTGGCCCGAAACCAGAGAACAAGCAGACGGACGGAGAGCGCGAACTCATCATCAGATAAGAAGATATCGCCATTGGAACAGAGCATTCAGAAGAAAAAACAACATGTAATCCCGCAAAGCACAAAAAGGAAAATATGTACCGAAATGTCCATTAGATTAATGAAAACCATTTACACATCGGTGTTTGTTTGTCTAACGATCATGAGTATTAATCGTCTGACTTTAAACTTAGCCGAGCACAAGGTTCGGCTGTTACAACATTAATCTCATTTGTTCTCCGGAGCAGGCTCCCCACAAGGGTCCCTTAGCCTGCATTCCATGTGTTGAGGCACATAGTCTTTTAGGAACAAACCATTGACCGGAGCTGGTAAATCTTCTCCACTTAGAAACTTAAGTCTATAGGCTCCGTTAGGTAGAAGCTTACTGACTCCGTATGGTCCTTCCCAGTTTGGAGAGAACTTGCCCAACCTCTGGTCACTCCGGGCTGGCTGAATCTGCTTCCAGACTAAGTCACCTTCCTGGAAAACCTGTGGTCGAACATTCCTGTTATAGTTTCGAGCCACACGTTGATGGTATGCCTTAAGAGTAGTCAAAGCTTTCAACCTCTCATCATCTAACTGCTCTAACTCCATAATCATGGCTTCTGTATACTCCTCCAGAGTTAGCCTGTTCTGCATGACTCTTCTAATGGAGGGAACCACAACTTCAGCCGGAAGAAGAGCATCATGCCCTTAGGTCAAAGCATACGGTGTGGTGCCTGTACTGCTCTTGCAAGTGGTCCGGAATGCCCAAAAAACTTCAGACAACAGTAGATGCCAACTCTTTTCATTCTCCCAGACCATCTTAGCGATGTCGTTCTTCAAAATATTATTTGTTGCTTCAGCTGCACCATTGGCTTGTGCATAGTAGGGAGTGGAGTGCAATAGCTTGATCCCATAATCAGTCAGGAACTTGTGGACATCATTACTGGTAAACTGTGGTCCTCTGTCCGTAGTAATAGTCTCCGGAATGCCGAACCTATGTATAATATTGTGCTTGATAAACCTGATCACCTCCGTAGAGGTTACATTCCGTAGTGGCTCGGCTTCCACCCACTTTGTGAAATAATCCGTGGCAACAAGGATAAAGGCATGCCCTCTAGAGGATCTAGGTGCAATTTTACCGATTATGTCCATCGCCCAACCACGGAACGGCCAGGGTTTAAGAATTGGGTGTAGTTGTGAGGCTGGACGGTGCTGCACCGGACTGTAGCGCTGACACGCTTCACAACCTTTAGCATATGAAATACAATCAGAGAGAGGCCAATAATGTCCGTGTCTTCGAATCAACCAACGCATCTTGTGGCCTGCTTGGTGTGAACCACACACGCCATCGTGAACCTGCCACATAATCTTATCAGCCTCAACTTCTCCAACACATCTTAGCAGCAAACCATCAAAACCCCGGCGGTACAGAACATCATCAATCAACACATAGCGCAATGCCTTCTGTCTGATTGACCTTGGAGCATCCGAAGAAGGGTTCTTGAAGTACTGGATGATGGGGTTTCGCCAATCATCTTCAAGCCTTTATTTGTCAAAGATTTCCCTTTCATCAAGCAAACGCTTCTGCCCGGAGGGCAGATAACGATACTTGACCGTGAATGTTTGTTCACTTGTGTCATTAGGGAACTCTAGACTTGCTGCAAGTTGAGCCATAGCGTTGGCTTCGGAATTGAGTCCCCTTGGAACATGGACGAAATTAACATCATTGAAGAAGTGGAGTTTGTCCAATTTTTCTTCTTGTAAGTAGCCAAAGTTGCCTCCGTTGCCTTGTAATCCCCTGTGATCACCAGTTGTGAATCTCCTTTAAACACCACTGTTGGCAACTGGAGAGCTATAGCCAACTCAACAGCAATCAACAGAGCCTCATACTCGGCAACATTGTTCGTGCACGGGCCGATATGAATGCCTCTGTCCGGACGGGGAAACAATCGTAATGCCAGCTCCGGAGCCATCAGTCTGCACTGACCCGTCGAAGTAGACTTCCCATGCTAGCCCCCCCGCGCTATTGCATAGCTAGGGGAGCGAGCCTAGTGGTTCACTTGATAGAAGCACTAGGTGAGCGTTGGTGCGGTATTGCTTACTTGTCCTAGCCGGTCTGTTCGCGCTATTGCTTACTTAGCTCTGCTCTCTTCGCGCTATTGCCTACTTCTCCTAGCCCTTCCCGCGCTATTGCTATAGCATTTGGGCTCTTCGCGCTATTGCCTACTTCTCCTCTGCTCTCTTCGCGCTATTGCTTTGTTCCTCTGTCCTCTGCTCTCTCTTCGCGCTAAGCCGAGTGCTTCACTTGATAGAAGCACGAGGCGCGCTATAGCTATTGCTTGCTCTGCTCTCTTGCTTGCTTCTTTGTTTTGTTTGCTAAGTATCTCCTTAGACGCTTTCTTTGAGTTGAGTAAAGCAGGAACTTTCCCTTAGGTCTAATGCCTGAGGAGTGAGCCGAGTGCTTCACTTGATAGAAGGACTCGGTGAGCGTCTTTCAATGCCTTAGTTCTTCCCCGCTTCTCTGGCGCGGTAGGAGCTTTCTTTGCTGTCTTTTTGCTATCGCGCAGTGTTCCTTCATGCCTGTTGGCTTAGGTGCGCTATTGCTATTGGTTGGCTATTGTTCTTTCGCGCTGTTATTGTTTGCTTAGGTTCTCTTTCGCGGTAGAGCCTTATGTGTTCTAGCCTATCGCGTAGAGGCTTATGAGCTCTGTTCGCGGTAGGAGCCTTTTTTGCTGTCCTTCTGCTATCGCGCAGTGTTCCTTCATGCCTCATTTCGGCATAGCTGTCCACAAACTGAACAGGATATCGAGATTACTGTATCCGCATGCCTACCCCTACCTTCTATCAACATCAATTTACATAAACAAACCAAAGGCGTCAGCTCAAAGTAGGAACCGCCCCTGCACATCCGAAGCGAGTGATTTTGCTAAACCCTTAGCTGCGCCCCCTTGGCTAAAAGTTTGCTACTGCATGCGGCCTACTTCTGCTTTTACTAAAAAAAGGATAAAGTGTTTGAGTGCATGATATAGCGCGGGGGTGGCAATAGTGCTTCGTTTTAGTGCTGCTTTAGTGAAGGCAATTGAGCCTGTTAGCGGCCGCTACAATTGTAGCGATAGTCGGGCAGCAAGCGCCGGTCCTAGCCCGGCAGCAGCCCTTTTCTCATCCTTTCTGGGACCATGGAGCAGTGCCTGAGAAGGTCGAGTAGCTCTAATTGCGAAGTTCGTTCTCGATTAGTCATGCGCTCCGGGAGAGAACGGTGCAATTGCCCCAGACCAAGTCTCATCCCCTATCCCAAGTGGCTTCACACTCTGGGCCACTTGACCAGCTTATATTCGTACTTCCACTTTTCCAGCTTATTCGTATTTTAATTACCAGCCCCTCTATTGGCCAAATTCAGATGCAGCTTTATGCCTATAATGACTGGTAAGCGTAAATCAACCTATCGTATCGACGAGTACCTCTGTTTTAGACTTGTCTCTTCCCATTGCCCTTCGAAAAGGTAAACGTCTTTGATCTTTCAAAGTAGTAAGTCAACGTGTCTGTGATGCCACTCATACAGGCCCTCCTTTGTGTGTGGTTAAAAGCCGTACTTAAATATGAAGGTCTCTGATCCCGAGCGATGATGCGGTACTAACCAATGCAACCGGTAGGGGTTTTGTAGAACGATAGGTTACCATCTTCCTTCAGTCTTTCGTTTGTCTTCCAGGTCTCTTTGTGCGTAAAGTTTTGGTTGGTAGGGTCCTACCGGGACCCGTGTGAATCAGTTGCAGTTGGTTAAGAAAATATTATAAGGGAAGGGAAGAGATGCAATCATACATACGCAATACATGGATCAAATCAAAAGCTCTTTTTGTCTATCTACACAGTTAGCTGCCCCTACTAGGGGATATTGCCTTAGCTAGGTTGGCTCCTAGGCTAAAGCAACTGTACAACAGGCGATGTTATCAGCGATGCCTCGCAGCATGGAATGTTCTTTCCTCTTCCTCTGGGCTCTGGAATGGAAGAATTGGTTCAGCATCAACCCCGGCCCCGACTACAAGAAAGGAAAGCCTTGCCTGCTTCTAATTTGGTTTGGCATTCTAAGGCCCCATAGGCTCGATTCGGTTCCATCCTATACCTTCTATCCTACGTCTTATCACTCGGAATCGCATTCTATCACACTGGTCACACTGGTGGTACTTCTTGTTGAATTAAAAGATTGGATTAGTCTTTCTGTACCCACCCGCCACCCCTGTTTGAGAGTGATTCAATATCAATGGCCTAATAAGGAAGTTGCTTCTTGGAAAATTTCGCTGCCAAGCCTTTATCTTATTTGGTCGGGCAAGAATCCATCCCGGTTTAAGAATTCACCCAATTGGGACATCCATTCAGAACCGGATTACATTACCAACGAAAAAAGAAGGTGTTAGAAAGGGGCTTCGAAGAGCCAGAACTCTTGAAAGAGGAAGGATGCAGCGAGCGAGCCTGTTAAGCTGCGATTGAGCCTAAGTCTTTCCATAAAGGGTAACTTTATTGAGAAGTTCCCATAATAATACCTTTCTCATCGATAATTTACAACAACTGAAACTTCAACTGATGCCCACGCCAAACGAGATAACTCAGTTGGCTTAGGATTCGGAATGATCTGGAACATCGGTTCCAGTCTTCTTTCCCGACCCGATTCCTTCCTTGGCTGTCATTTGCATATAACTAGCTAATGCTGCTGGGAATGCCCTTGGCGGATTCTATCTTCTCTTGGTGGAGTAACTTGCTTACAGTGCTTTAGGGCTCTCTCCACACAGGGCGTCAGTCGTGAATCCTATATATGCCTATATAATGATATGGAAGGGGATTGTCAAGTGGAAAAAAGACCATTCGATTCGCCTTGACCGGGCGTTAGCGGAGCGCGCAGCAGGAGCAGTCTTTTACTAAGGATAAACCGCGTTCACGTGGTCGAATAGAAAAACCCCTTGCTGCTCGCTCAACGCGCGTTAAGTGCTCCTCTATCGCGCTTGTGGAGCCTTTTTGAGTTGAGCTTAGCAGGAAAGCGTAGCTTCGGTCTTATTCCTGCCTTATATGTACTATCATCATAACAATTATTAGTTGAGTGCAGCAAGAGCTCTGCCGTTAGGCTAATTCCTGAGTAGGGAGCCGAAGGCGAGCGCTTTCAATGCCTTATTGCCCTAGTGCGCTGCCCTAGTGTGCTGGGGTGCTTCTTGAAGCCCGATGCGCGCGCTATAGGGCTCGCTGAGTGGCCTTTCTCCGCGTTTCTATCGAGTGAAGCACCGAGCCTACGCTTCTCAGGAATGCACCCTTTAGGCTAGTTCCTGATTCAGTCAATTCAAACAAGCTAAGAGCACAGCAGACAGCGCGAACAAGCAGGCATGCAGCAGCGCGAGACTAGTGCTTCTATCAAGTGAAGCAAATCGGTTCACTCCACAGGAAGAAGTCCGAAGGGGGAAGCGGGTCGGATGGCAAGCCCCCCTCTCTTTCGAGCGAATTGCAGCGCAGGACCTTCCCGGATTTGCACGATAGTCAGCTATGCTAGCCCACGATGAACGACAGAGTGGTATGGATATTCCGCGTTAGCCTGGGCGTAAAGTGCGTTTGAGTAGCAGGTTGGTGGGCTTTGATTCCCCTCTTCTCTTCTCGGAGGGCGAGAAAGGCACGGCTGGTTTCGTAGATGGAGTACATGGGCCCAGGAAGGACCCCTGGCGAGAAGACGGCTCACGGCTTGCATGTACAAGATCGTAGTGAAATCGCAGCTTCACCGCCGTTCGCGCTGATCCCGAGCAGCGTGTCAGCCGAGAGGGAACTCGGTAAAGAAATTCGGCTCGAGGGCCTATATTTCCACAGGAGGGGGAAGATCTTTCCTTGCTTAGCATCACGTGCGAGCCTAACCGTAGCGGGCGTCGAGACCCAGCAAGCTCCGGCTGCAAAGCCGAAGCGCGCCCAAGCTGAAAAACTACTGCGCGCGCTAGCGCGCTAGATCGAGCGGCGCCGTTGCTTGCTGGCTCGAAAGCCGGAGTAGCAAGATTCAAAACGGATGCACGCGCTAGCGCAACAAGCAACGGCTTTGAATCGCTTGCTCGGCTGCGCGTTAGCGCAACGGCTTGAGCGCTAGCGCTCAATCCGTTGCTTGTTGCGCTGTAGTTTTCTCGCTTGCTCGGCTGCGCGTTAGCGCAACGGCTTGAGCGCGTCAGCGCGAAAGCATGCGAAAGCCGGAGTGCGCGTTAGCGCACTTACGTTTTCTCGCTTGTTGCCCAACCGTTTTCTTCGCTTCGCTCCGTTGCTTGTTGCTTTCGAGCCTTCGTTTGCTCCAGCGGCTGTTTTTCCTAGATTCTTTCAGATGGCCCTGCTACGTCTGCCCACTACAGAGCAGGCCTGACTCCCGTGAGCAGGTACGCTGGCTCTTAGTACGGCTTTACTCCTCCGATCCGGCATGATAACAACTCGAACTCAACTTCTATTCTTTCAAGAGAAGGCACCGAGATCCCGCGTAAGCGTCGTTTGCCCGTTGCCAATAATAGTTCGTGTCCGCCGGTGTTGCGCCGCTCGACTAGAAGGGCTTGGGTAGTAAGATTCAATTGTGAGATTCAGAAATACGAAAGTAAGGGACCTGGGATCAAAAGGTTGTTGCTAAAGGACTGTAAATCCTTGCTCCTAGGATCCAAGGAGGGGTTTTAGGAAGGACTCAAAATCCTTCCTAATTACCGTACTTACCCTACTACAAAAGTGTCTACTGACTGAGTCGTGAATTAGATTGGATGGGCCGATGGGGAATCCAATTTTGAGTTGTGGAAAGGACTGAAGATACTATGTATCCAGACTCGCGATAGGATCTGAGTGCTCAGTCATTCAATATTGGATGGGTGATTGGCTCTTTTAGAATAAAAGTCGAAAAAAAAACGAAAAATTTGTTCATCGGTAACCCCCGCCAAGAATAGTTTAGGGTGTCTCCCGATTGTTTCACAGAAACTGAGACTGTAAAGCTTAGAGAAAATGGAAGATAGAGGTATGTGATAGATAGTGAGAAATCTTTATGCTACATTTTTACACCTTATGAAACGCAACAAAACAAACAATAGGTGTTACTATTCCTACATGTTCCATTAGTAACATCCCCTTGATACTTCCTATGGGGTAACTGTGTATCTTGCTTGTGATTAATGCTTCCCGATTCCACCATAAATCATATAGGAACTTGTTACGAGTGGATCCATTGGATCGGTTCGTCAATAGCGTTAGGTTCGAATCCCATTTTTACTCTGCACCTTTTATTCAAATTAGTGATCAATCCATTTGAAATTCCTTCATATTCATAGAGATAGGGGACATGATTCACATGGATATAGTCAGTCTCGCTTGGGCTGCTTTAATGGTAGTCTTCAAATTTGCCCTTTC